TCGATTCGAATTTGAGAAAAATAAAAAGATTCGGTATTTGGGAGACAAAGACAAAAAAACCAGATAGAATCCATTTTTTTAGTACTTAACCCACTTTATGTTGGGATTTCGTTGTTCAGATTCGCAGAGAAGAGAGATATTTGTACCTTACTGATACTGATTTTTGAGTAGAATACGATTTGAAGTGTATAAGAAGGGTTGCATTTATTAAACACGTGTGCAGATCGCTATAATATCCGACTTCTCTTTTATTGCCGGTTCTATTCGGGACAGCCCGAGTCGTGCTCTATCAAAAGAGAATTTCTATTCAATGCAAAAGTGAAGTAGGATAATTTTAGGATAATTCCCTATCGACAACATATCTAAATAATAGATATCTGTGTAACAATTTATGTTCTGGGGTTTACATATACTCATATGTTTTGTTATAATTGCAATTGAGAAGGATTTTTTGATTGAAAAAATCAATACTGATTAGTTCTGTCTCAATTTGTATTTTCTTATGTCATTAGGAAAACACAATTTGAGATTCAAATCCCAGAATCGTTCATGAATTCGAAGTAAGCAGTCAATAGTTAATGGTTCCAATTTGTCGGCTGAAACATTTGATTTCTCAATAGAAAAGCGAGAGAATGTTTTTAGCATTGTGTAGTTTCAGATACTATACAATCAATCGAAGGGATGGATCAAATGCAATCAAAAAGGGGTGTTTCTTTTAGGACAAGGATTAAGGAAAACAGGAGTGCAAGTACAATAAGAATTCAGTAATCCGGGAAAATTTTCATCTATTTTGTATCATTTTGGCGGCATGGCCGAGTGGTAAGGCGGGGGACTGCAAATCCTTTTTCCCCAGTTCAAATCTGGGTGCCGCCTGATCAACAAAAAACTCGAAATCTCTTCTGTTTTGCTGATATAACTCGCAGAATTCTTCCCCGGTAGAAGTCGAGGAAACCGACTGTTGATACTTTGTTTGATTCTAAGCATGTGGTCTGAAGGTTTTCTAAAAGAAAAGATTGTGAATCCTCGTTCGCATCTAGGATTCAAGGAAATATTCTAATCTACTGGTAGAGGGGTTATCAAGACTTCACGATTCCCTTCTATTACTAAGGGAGTGTCTAATGACTGGATCTTGAATCAAATTGTAGAGCCTGATAGAAAATTCAATTACTAGTTTTGGAAAGGGGCGGAAGTTGCTTTATATACGACGGACTCGCGCGAATCTCTGAGTGCTCAGGTATCCATATTAGATTGGATGGATAATTGACTTTTATAGAAAAAGGGTCAAAAAGAAAGAATTTCTTTTCGGCAACCGCCCCCTCTTTCAGAGCGATAATCGGGAAAGGGGGGTACGGATTAGATCAAATGGGGAAATAGAGGTCTGTAATAGATAGTGATTTCTCTTTTTTAGTGATTTCTCCCCTTCTGTTTTTACTTACGAAGGTCACCAAAACAAAAAAAGAATAAGGCTTATTATTCTTATTCCTGCATGTTCCCATTCCCTTAGGATGTTACTACGTATTTTGCTTGTGTTTAATCTTTCCCGATTCGAAATCATAATCGATTTATTGGACTCTCAATAGTGTTAGGTCAGAATCCCTTTTTGACTCTGCGCCATTGATTCCACTATTATTAGTGAAGAATAATGGAATAATTCCTTCGTATTTATAGAGATAGGGGACATAATTCACATGGATATAGTAAGTCTCGCTTGGGCTGCTTTAATGGTAGTCTTTACATTTTCCCTTTCACTCGTAGTGTGGGGAAGAAGTGGGCTCTAGAAGTACTACTAATTGAGTTGAGGAATCAAACCGTATCAATTGTTTTATAGATCGTTCTGCAACGCGTTTTGAACTATTCAAAAGAATCTGCATTTCGAATCCCATTGGACTCCAATGGAGTAATCTAGGATATGAATCATACTCTTTCAACCAAAGAGATATTTCAGCGATTTCCGTGTTTGTATTTCGAAAAGAAAGGGATTCAGATGATTGGAAATTGATTCCAACCTAAAATTCTTCCGAAATTTTCTATTTCAATCAATGGAATGGGCTCTTACTATCTTTATAGATGGATACTGAGGAAGACCGGACCTTTTTTTTTTGATTTCTTTCCCTCTTTACTCTTCAAAAAAGAAGTCGTTTTGTTAAGTGTATACGCACCGCACTATCTATGAGAAATGATAGAGAGATAGTGGTTGTCTAACGAAAGACTATGCAATAATAAGATCTTGCCTCGGGCGAGTCACATATTGGACATTTACCGCCAGGTTTCTAATTTTAGAAAGGCTATTTATGCTTTATCGACTTATTTCATATCCTGGTTCGGGCGTTAAATAAAAATCGGTGAGGTTTCCTCTTCCTTATTAGTAAGAGGAAAGGAATTAGAATCCTAAGAGAAGAATTATTTCCGATTCATCGGAACAAATGGATGTAGCAAATTGGGTGTTATGCCAATTCCATACAATATATGGAATTAATATACACCTATATGAAGAGAATAT